CGAACCAGGATTCGATTTTATCATCAATCCAAGCACCGTTCACGTTTTTTCTTTTTCTTATCAATGAATAGATCTCTTTACTTGTACGACTTAGATGTCTCGTATTTCTCGAAAAAGTTATTCGATTGATGGGATTTGGTATAAGACTTAGGAAATCGATGATATCGATGAGATTGATATTCAAATATTTCTTCTTAGAACGTATTGATTTGACCCCATAAGCGGGACCACCACCCAATAGCATGTTGCTGCCAAAAGCAGAACCCCGTATTTCTTCTAGAAAATATCCTAATTGTTTCAGAGCAACTAGAAAGAGATTCTTTAACCAGAAAGAATTCAGTTCAGATGGAGGATACCCATCCAGAAGTTTTCGTAACTCAATCATGTATGATGGAATCATCAAAGATTTGATCTTTTCGAACTCTGTCTGTAACTCACTAGAGGCTCGGGAAACAAAGAGAAGATGTGTACGAACGAGATATCCAGCAACAAGAAGAAGGAAAAGGATTGAATAGAAGAACTCCCGAGCATTTGGTGATCCCAGATGTACCCAGAATGAAAGGGGTGACTCATTATTTCGATGAATCATTTCTTCGGACAGAAGAAGACTATGTAAACACTTCCTCGAAATCTGACTTATCCGATTCCGTTGTGGAAGAATCGCCCACCATATTTTCCGAGGAATTCGCCGTGATATATCCATAATATCGTGAAAAATGGATACAACTTTTTGACTGCTACTTCGTATCGGTATCGGCAATAGGTCTAAAAAAGTATCTAAAAGGATGAAATTTAGATGTAGATATTGGTACCCTATCGAAGTTAGATATTTGTACCCTGTCGAAGTAAAGAACCATGGCAGATATGTTTGGAACAGCTTCCATTTTTTTGAGAGATTTGCTCGTAGAAAGATTCTATCCATCTGCCGTTTCTCAACGCATTTCTTTAGACAAAGACTCTGTTTTTTCCTCTTTTTGGCTCGTAAATATTTATCAGAACATGGAATGTGAATCAAACCCATGTTTGAATTGAAATTGAGATTGAGATACTGATGCAAGTTCTTCCCTTCTGAATCAGACGGATTCATATCTGAAAGAGGTTGACAATAAGTTCTTTCTAAATTGACTATTTGTCCCTCTGTTAGAGGTGTTCCAGAAATGTCTGCGATTGCGTAAAGAGCTCTACGAACGAATCGAGCGGATAGAATTGGAAAATCGTTAGGTATGAATATGTTAGATACCCGTGACTCGATCGTTGAAATAGCATCTCTCTCCGAAAAAACATGTTTTTTTTTACCGACGCACAAAGAAAATTTTTTGTTGCCAGTGAACAAGATATTAAGGAATTGTCCATACGTAAGATCATAATTATTGATACGGGCCTTTTCTACATAAAAAGGGAATCTTTTGTTACAATAGAACCAGAAGTGATGTGGATTATTCAAGAATCGAAGTCGATTTGCTTTTAAAAAAGAAGATATCAATGAACTTCTATGAAATGGTTTCACGGGATTCATCCAATTGTCTCGATCGTGGGATAGCATTGAGAAATAGGAATCAGTGTTATCAAAGGATTTCCTGCGATTTTTTCTAGTAGGAGTATGGAATGAGTCAATCGTCCACTTTGGTATCTTATTGAACAAAAATGGTGATATTGTTCCTCCATCGATCAACAATTTCGATTTTTGGGAAGTATTATGATCATCCAATAAGAAGGGTTTCAATTTATTCAAATGAACGATTTGAACACCTATTGATTCTAACAACTGATCGCAGAGTTGATCATTCGGACCTTTGAATTGAGAGATGTGGATCTCGGACCCATGAATGGGGGTATTCCCGAAACTCACAAAGAAAAAAGAAAGTGACTTAGACAAAAAGAGAAGGAACTTGGGCAAAAAGAGACGGAACTTGGGCAAAAAGAGACGCAAAAAGGTGGACCAAAATAAACGAAGTGGCTTAGAAGGATCTTGTTTGTCGAAAACCCTGGACCAATCAATCGAATATTGATTAATATTAATATTATTAATATATTGATTAATATTAATTAATATATTAATAATATTAATACGTAATCGATCGAACACTACTTGAAAAACTTGAAAACGGCTCTTCTGCTCAGAAACGAAATGTTCCAAATGTTTCTGGAAATTCTTGCTCCCATTGGACCATTTGTATCTATATGCATCAGGATCCCGATTCATGGATCTCTCGGTTCGAGAAAGAAGAGGATCGAACCATTTCTTCTCACTCTTTTTCAAATTTGATAAATGTTGGTTGATCGTATATTTCATTATAGTTCTATGATTCAGAGTATCATTTCCTATTTGATCCCTTTGAATTCCATATTCGAAGTTGCGATCGGATCTATTCATAAAAAAAAATCGATTCGAACCATTTCTTATGTACCCATGGATGCTATATTGGATTTGAATCAGATTTTGGATCAATCTATATTGATTGACTGCCTTCATTATGTTGTTGATAGCAAATACCACTCTTTTTGGTTTTGGATCTTCCAAAGCATTCCCGCACCGGACCCAATTTTTTCTTATCTGTCGATAAAAAGATTCATTCTCTTCAAAAAAAATAGGAGGTAGAACCAATAAAGATTTCTTTTTCGATTCATCCCTGGAGTTGAATACCTCATTCAAGAATTTTTTTTGATCCAATCCGCAGGAATCAATAGAAAAGGCAAATCCCTTATGATACACCAGATCCGGCTCGGTTATTGATAGAGTTAATAGATCCGCCATTTCTTGAAATCTCTCTTCTGCGTGGTGAAACGTGTATCCTCCCCTGTTCCGGTCATGGAATAGATGAAATAAATCAAAAAATGGATTTTGGTTCAAGAATGAAATCTTCTTGGAACTGTCCATATCCGGTTCATCCTTCGGAACCATATCGCATCCCTGATCTGATGAAATAGGATGAATTGAGACGGTTTTTTGTAAATACGTAATTATCTTGAATATATCAACCATTTCTTTATTTTCCGATCGCCTGAAACGGACAAAAGAAACATCTTGTTGTTTCTTCAACAATTTCTGATCTCTAGTGGACCTCTCAGTAGGAGTCGAACCCAGATAAAGTTCTGACCATCTGTCAGAGAAAAAAGAACGAGAGGATCTTGTAGGATTCCCAAGAAATTCTTCGATTTCTTTGGGAAGTTGTTGAACCTTTCTTTGATTGATCCAAGTACTCTCTTTCGGATCCATGAAAGAACTCTCAGGGATCTCTTTCCCTTTTGGAAGATACAGGAGCGAAACAATCAACCTATGGATATTGGAAGACTCAAAAGAGTCTTCCAATGAATCATTTCTGGGTCCAATGGAGTTTACGGGTATAGGAAGAAGCCCCCTCAAATAGATATTTTTTCTTTCGACCAGATTTCGATTGTTAAGACGATGTAGAAGGACCACTACTACAAGCAGTACTACACCTTTGATCGTGAAAGATCGATTGCTTGTTGAACCCTGCGAATCGCGTGAAAAGAGGATACTTCCTATTCGTGGGTCAAAGAGTTTCATAAAACGTTCTTGGTCGAAAAAAACGTGAATGAAAGATCCCACTGAATCCAATTTGGTCCACGAATCTAAGAAATAGTGAGAATTCTTGATCTCTCTCAATACCTCCCTAAACTCAAAAATCCAGGATTTATATAGACGTCGTTTTGCCCTGTCTTGCTTCATATTGATTCCTCCTTAGGATTTCTTTAAAATTTGACTTTATATTTATATATGTATTTAATTAATATTGGAAATTTTTATTATTATCATGTAGAATTGACTTGGAAATTATTATTATATTTATTATTATATAGAATATATAACGATTTTTCTATAGAGTTAGGCTAGATACTTGACTTGGAAATTGGAAATTTTTATTATTATTATATTTATTATTATATAGAATATATAACGATTTTTCTATAGAGTTAGGCTAGATACTTGAAATATATGCTAATCCCCATTACGCATCCATGGCTGAATGGTTAAAGCGCCCAACTCATAATTGGCAAATTCGTAGGTTCAATTCCTGCTGGATGCAGTACAACGCGAACGTTCAATACGTCTATTGGAATTGGCTCCGTATCAATGGAATCTCATCATCCATACATAACGAATTAATATAATTACTATGGTATATTCATATCATAACATATGAACAGTAAGAAGTAGAATTCTTATCGATACCGGAACTCATAGGGAAGAAAATAGATTTATGGATGGAATCAAATATGCAGTATTTACAGACAAAAGTATTCGGTTATTGGGGAACAATCAATATACTTCTAATGTCGAATCAGGATCAACTAGGACAGAAATAAAGCATTGGGTCGAACTCTTTTTTGGTGTCAAGGTAATAGCTATGAATAGTCATCGACTCCCGGGAAAGGGTAGAAGAAAGGGACCCATTATGGGACATACAATGCATTATAGACGCATGATTATTACGCTTCAACCGGGTTATTCTATTCCACCTCTTAGAAAGAAAAGAACTTAAATCAAAATACTTAATAACACGGCGATACATTTATACAAAACTTCTACCTCGAGCAGAACCGTCGGCAGTCAAGTGAAATCCAATCCACGAAATAATTTGATCTATGGACAGCGTCGTTGTGGTAAAGGTCGTAATGCCAGAGGAATCATTACCGCAAGGCATAGAGGGGGAGGTCATAAGCGTCTATACCGTAAAATTGATTTTCGACGGAATGAAAAAGACATATCTGGTAGAATCGTAACCATAGAATACGACCCTAATCGAAATGCAAACATTTGTCTCATACACTATAGGGATGGTGAGAAGAGATATATTTTACATCCCAGAGGGGCTATAATTGGAGATACCATTGTTTCTGGTACAGAAGTTCCTATCTCAATGGGAAATGCCCTACCTTTGAGTGCGGTTTGAACTATTGATTTACGTAATTGGAAGTAACCAATTAGGTTTACGACGAAACCTAGAAATCGATCACTGATCCAATTTGAGTACCTCTACGGGATAGACCTCAACAGAAAACTGAAGAGTATCGGCAGCAAGTGATTGAGTTCAGTAGTTCCTCATAGAAAATTATTGACTCTAGAGATATGGTAATATGGAGAAGACAAAATTGTTTGAAGCACCGACAGAACCGGAAGCGCCCCTTGTTTCAAAGAGAGGAGGACGAGTTATTCACATTTCATTTGATGGTCAGAGGCGAATTGAAAGCTAAGCAGTGGTAATTCTACCCCGGGGGAAAAATAGAGATGTCTCCTACGTTACCCGTAATATGTGGAAGTATCGACGTAATTTCATAGAGTCATTCGGTCTGAATGCTACATGAAGAACATAAGCCAGATGAAGGAACGGGGAGACCTAGGATGTAGAAGATCATAACATGAGTGATTCGGCAGATTTGGATTCCAATATATCAACTCATGTGGTACTTCATCATACGATTCATATAAGATCCATCTGTCTAGATATCATCATATACATCCGGAAAGCCGTATGCTTTGGAAGAAGCTTGTACAGTTTGGGAAGGGGTTTTGATTGATCAAAAAGAAGAATCTACTTCAACCGATATGCCCTTAGGCACGGCCATACATAACATAGAAATCACACTTGGAAAGGGCGGACAATTAGCGAGAGCTGCGGGTGCTGTAGCGAAACTGATTGCAAAAGAGGGTAAATCGGCCACATTAAAATTACCATCTGGGGAGGTCCGTTTGATATCCAAAAACTGCTCAGCAACAGTCGGGCAAGTGGGTAATCTTGGGGTGAACCAGAAAAGTTTGGGTAGAGCCGGATCTAAGTGTTGGCTAGGTAAGCGTCCTGTAGTAAGAGGGGTAGTTATGAATCCTGTAGACCATCCCCATGGGGGTGGTGAAGGGAGGGCCCCAATTGGTAGAAAAAAACCCACAACCCCTTGGGGTTATCCTGCGCTTGGAAGAAGAAATAGAAAAAAGAAAAAATATAGTGATAGTTTGATTCTCCGTCGCCGTAGTAAATAGGAGAGTATTGAAAATCAAATATGTTTCTTCGTCTTTACAAAAAAAAGAAAAAAGATAGGAGGAATTTGCTGTGACACGTTCACTAAAAACACTAAAAAAAAAACCCTTTGTAGCTAATCATTTATTGGAAAAAATTGAGAAGCTCAACCGAAGGACAGAAAAAGAAATAATAGTAACTTGGTCCCGGGCATCTACCATTATACCCAAAATGATCGGCCATACAATTGCTATTCATAATGGGAAAGAGCATTTACCTATTTATATAACAGATAGTATGGTAGGTCACAAATTGGGAGAATTTGCACCTACTCGGAATTTCCGGGAGCATACGAGAAACGATAAAAAATCTCGTCGTTAATGTTAATAAAGTTAATATGGGTGCTCGTCGTTTATTGGTGGGAGGTGAACCTTATGATAGAGAGGGTACCTGAGGTAGAAGTATATGCTTTAGGTCAACATATATGTATGTCTGCTCACAAAGCGCGAAGAGTGATTGATCAGATTCGTGGGCGTCCCTATGATGAAATACTTATGAAACTAGAACTCATGCCTTATCGAGCATGTTATCCCATTTTTAAATTAGTTTATTCTGCAGCAGCAAATGCTACTAACAATATGGATTTCGACAAAACGGCTTTAATTATTAGTCAAGCCGAAGTTAACGAGGGTACTATCGTGAAAAAGTTAAAACCTCGAGCTAGAGGACGTAGTTATCCGATAAAAAGACCCACCTGTCACATAACTATTGTATTGCAAGATATCTCTAAAGATAAAAACTTTTATCTATGGTTAAAAAAAAGAGGATGGATATATAAAGAGAAGTATATAGATATTCAAGATAAGTATGAATGTTTTCTATACGAGGCTATATTTGGGGGCAGAATGCTATGGGCCAATGATGGGTGCGAGGTTTTATGGGACAAAAAATAAATCCACTTGGTTTCAGACTTGGTACAACCCAAAGCCATCATTCCCTTTGGTTTGAACAACCAAAAAATTATCCTGAGGGTCTTCAGGAAGATCAAAAAATACAGGATTGTATCAAGAATTATGTAGAAAAAAATATAAAAATCTCTTCCAGTGCCGAGACAATTGTATATATAAAGATTCAAAAAACGATCGATCTGATCCATGTCATAATATATATAGGGTTCCCAAAATTGTTAATAGAGGATGGATCGCGAAGAATCAAAGAATTACAGAGCCATGTACAAAAAAAAATTGATTCTGTAAACAAAAAACTTAACATTACTATCACAAAAATTGCAAAACCTTACGGACACCCTAACATCCTTGCAGAATATATAGCCGAACAATTAAAGGATAGAGTTTCATTTCGAAAAGCAATAAAAAAAGCTATTGCCTTAACTGAAGAGGCAGATACAAAAGGAATTCAAGTACAAATTGCAGGGCGTATCGACGGAAAAGAAATTGCACGTGTCGAATGGTTTAGAGAAGGTAGGGTTCCCCTACAAACCATTCGAGCTAAAATTAATTATTGT